TCTATTTAGCCTTAAATTTTAGGATGAAAATGCTTTGTTATTTTGTTAAGTTAAAATAATTTTATTTGATCCTAAATTTTAGGGTGTGTGCATTTAATTTCCATTTGTCAGTCCTGACAAGTTGGAGGTTATTTTTTTAATTTGTGCGTTTTTTTTTCAAAAAAATGGTTGCATAAGTTCTTTGAAAATTTTTGTGATTAGAGAATTAGTTATCATTGATTTTTTTCATTTATTTCAAACGTTGCAATCGTTTTAGTCCAAAAAGTTAGGGCTTTTTGGTAACATGGTTCTTATTTTTAGAGGATCAACGAATGGTTTTCAGGCTCAGAAAAATCGGGACTAAAATTTCAACGTTTGAAAATATGTCTAACTAACATTAATGAAGGGCAGCAAGTTATACAACGGGGCCGCCGAGCGGTGCACGGAATATACCATCTTCGATTAGGTTGGTCTCAACCACTGGAGATGTGGATGACAGGAAAGAGAAATAAAAACTACCAAATGTAGGACCCTGTCGGGATGCTATGGGTATGCGGCAAGGTGTACTATACCATTTACCAGAGGCCTTGGAAAAAGTGAGGAAGAGGTGATGGAGGGTTTGGATGCCCCTGATCTTACAACCAGAGGCCTTGGAAAAAGTGAGGAAGTGGTGCAACCTGTCTTAATGGACGTGAGACTGGGAATGGTGTGCCTTACTGACAGGGGTTGATGATTCTCACGTGAGATGGTAGATTAAGAGACAAACTAATACGGGGGGATATTCATGCTGTGAAGGACTGATTTAATAGGAGGTACGCTTGTACGATCAAGGTACTCCCGAGTTGGATAGAGAATAGTCGTAGGGGAGAGGAGGAAATGCACGTCTACATGGTCGTACTTTGGTACAGTAATAGGATAATATATTGATGATACGCATGTGGTTATTGTTTTTCCGTGGTTTAAATTTTTTTCTTTCTTTAGTTAAGTGATTTAGAGGTTAGTATTTAAATCACTTTCATGTGGAAAATAGATGAATGTATGATTATACATAGTATGTGATATAGCACTATTTACGCGTGGGGGGGAGGGGGGGGTAGTTTTATTTTTTCCCAGAAGGTAGTTTAATGAAAATATTTGCTTTGGGGGCAAGAGATGAGAAGTCGTTCTTTCTTCTGAGTTTTGTATTTATTGCTTTTGGTTTTGAAACAGTTTAGCGGCAAAAAAGGGAGCGTTGGCTCCCTTGTTTTATTAGTTTAGCGGCAAAAAAGGGAGCGTTGGCTCCCTTGTTTTATTAGTTTAGCGGCAAAAAAGGGAGCGTTGGCTCCCTTGTTTTATTAGTTTAGCGGCAAAAAAGGGAGCGTTGGCTCCCTTGTTTTATTAGTTTAGCGGCAAAAAAGGGAGCGTTGGCTCCCTTGTTTTATTAGTTTAGCGGCAAAAAAGGGAGCGTTGGCTCCCTTGTTTTATTAGTTGGGCCTTGGGTGAGGTTAAATCACATATCTGGTTTACAAGACCAGCGCTTTAGTTAAGCTACTCTAGGCATGGTTTGTAATTTAGTAGGTAGTTTTCAAGTGCTGCTGTGGTTGGTATAATTAGAAGGAGAATTATGAAATATAGTGTTGAGGCTAGTTGACCAATTACGATAAATGGAGGTTCAACTGGTTCACCGCCAATTCAGGTGAGGATAATGACAGTAGCTACTAGTAGTCAAAATGTTGTTTGTGAAGCAGGGCGGAAAGTTATTGCTTGTTGTTTAGCTGTGTGTATTATGGGGGTGAGGAATAGGATGAGGATTGAGAATAGAAGGGCTAGTACTCCGCCTAGTTTGTTTGGAATTGATCGGAGAATAGCGTAAGCAAATAAGAAATATCATTCTGGTTTAATATGAGGTGGGGTTATTAGTGGATTTGCTGGGGTAAAGTTTTCTGGGTCGCCGAGCAGGTTTGGGTATAGTAGGGCTAGGAGTAGTAGGGAGAACATGAGGAGAAAGATACCTAGTAGGTCTTTTACAGTGTAGTAGTGGTGGAATGGTACTTTGTCTGTGTTAGATGTCAGTCCTATTGGGTTGTTTGATCCTGTTTCATGGAGGAATAGGAGGTGTAGGGCTGCGAGTGCTGCAATTACGAATGGCAGTAGAAAGTGGAATGTAAAAAATCGGGTGAGTGTTGTGTTGTCTACTGCAAAGCCGCCTCAGATTCATTCAACGAGAGTAGTTCCGATGTATGGCACAGCAGAGAGAAGATTTGTGATTACGGTTGCGCCTCAGAAGGATATTTGTCCTCATGGAAGGACGTAGCCGACAAAGGCAGTTGCCATAGTTGTTAGTAGTAGGATTATGCCTAGATTTCATGTTGGTTTTAGTATATAAGAGCCATAATAGAGGCCTCGGCCGATGTGTAGATACAGACAGATAAAGAAGAATGAGGCGCCGTTAGCGTGGATCGTGCGGATAAGTCAACCGTATTGGACGTCGCGAGAGATATGGGCGATAGATGAGAATGCGAGTGTTGCATCAGCGGTGTAGTGTATGGCTAGAAATAGGCCGGTGATAATTTGTGAAACAAGTATAAGTCCGAGAAGTGAGCCGAAGTTTCATCAAGCTGAGATGTTTGATGGAGTAGGAAGGTCAATGAATGTACTGTTAATAAGTTTTATTAATGGGTGATGTTTTCGGTTAATGTGGGTCATTTATTATTTTCGTAGTTGAATACAACGGCGGTTTTTCGAATCGCAGGTTCGGTAGAGTTATCCGACGAAAATAAATATGATATATTTAGTTTATTTATTAGGGGTTGCATTTTTGGTGTCGGTTTGTGGAGTAGCATCAAATCCTTTACCTCAGTATAGTGCTGGGATGCTTGTGTTGGCGGCAGCGTTTAGCTGTGCTACGTTGTCGTGAATTGGTGGGTCATTTGTATCACTTATTTTGTTATTAATTTATTTAGGGGGGATGCTAGTGGTATTTGCTTATTCTGTAACGCTTACATCTGGTTCGCATGTAGGGGCTTATGGTAATTGACCGGTGGGTGTGCGGTTATTTGTATTTTTATGTATAGTTTTGTATATGTTGGATATATGACTTAGTGATCGGGGTGTTGTTCAAGTTGACTCTGTTGGTCTTGGGGAGTTTAGTGGGCCAGTATTAGGGTTAGCGGATGTGCAGGTTGATTTGTTTGGTGTGCCATTATTGTACTGTTCTGGTAGTGTTGGGTTATTATTGTGTATTAGTTGTTTATTTATTTGTTTATTTGCTGTTCTTGGATTGACGCGTGGAGGACGGCGGGGTGGTATGCGGCCATTTAGACTAGTAATAGGAGGAGAATTAGTGAGAAAAGAAATATGGCTAGATAGGTTTTTATTAGCCCTCGGTGTATTATGGAGAGGTAGGTTGAGGCATAATTAGATGTTAAAAGTAGTATTTTTGGTCCAGTTGTTTCAAGTCATGCTTGGTCGTTAAGGTGTGTTGCAAGATTTTGGCTTGAGATTAGTGTTATTTTTGTAGTTATTCGGTGTATAATAATGTTAAAGAATGCTAATTGAGTTAAGAAATATAATGGAGATGGGTTCTGTGGATAGTAATATTTGTTTGTTAGAGTTATTAGTTGAATTGTTATGGAGATGCCTAAAATTATTAGTGAGACTGCGAGGAGTTTTGCGGTGGTTGGTATGGTTATGATCTGTGGTTTTGTATTGATATGTGTGGCTGCAATAGTAAGTCCTGATAGGATAGTGCCTGCTGCTAGGCGGATAATAGGGTTTGTCTGTTTGTTAGATAGTTCATTTAATGGCATAGGAGTATGGTAGCGTGGGTTATTTATTTGTGTAAAAAAGATTATTCGTGTGGAGTATGCTGTTGTAAGTAGTGTAGCAAGGATTGTAGTGGTCATGGCTCATGAGTCGAGGTATGAGGCTGTAAGTGCTTCAATAATTGCGTCTTTTGAGAAAAAGCCTGAGAGAAATGGGGTTCCTATTAAGGCGAGGTTTCCGATAGTTATGCATGATGAGGTGATTGGTAGTGTTTTATGGATGTTTCCTAGTTTTCGCACGTCTTGTTCGTCCGCGGTATTATGGATGATGGAGCCGGAACATAGAAATAGTATTGCTTTGAAGAAGGCATGGGTTAATATATGAAAGAAGGCTAGTTTTGGTTGGTTTAGTCCGATTGTTACTAATATTAGTCCTAATTGGCTTGTTGTGGAGAAGGCGATGATTTTTTTAATATCGTTTTGTGTTATTGCGCATAGTGATGCAAAGAGTGATGTGAGACTGCCCAAACACAAACAGATCGTATGGGCTGATGAATTATATTCTATTATTGGGTGAATACGAAGGAGTAGGAAGATTCCTGCTACAACTATTGTGCTTGAGTGTAATAGAGCGGAGACAGGTGTTGGGCCTTCTATTGCGGCTGGAAGTCATGGATGAAGACCAAATTGGGCTGATTTTCCGGTTGCAGCAAGGATAAAACCTAAGATTGGCAGAAGGGGGCTGGTGTTTGTTAGATGAAAGGCTTCGTGTATGTTTCAGGTAGAGATGTTAGTGGCCAGTCAGGCTATAGTAATTAGTAGGCCAATGTCGCCAATGCGATTATAAATAATAGCTTGCAAGGCTGCTGTGTTGGCGTCTGCGCGAGAAAATCATCAGCCGATTAGTAGAAAGGATATGATGCCTACGCCTTCTCAGCCGATGAAGAGTTGAAATATGTTGCTGGTTGAGGTTAGGATTAGTATAGCTAATAGAAAGATTAAGAGATATTTAAAGAATTTGTTCATTTCAGGATCTGTAGCTATGTATCATTGTGAGAATTCGAGAATGGATCAGGTTACAAATAGGGCCACTGGGATAAATATTAATGAATATATATCGTATAGTATATTTAGTTTTAGTTGGAGGTTAATTATTGAGAATCAGGTTATAGAAATAGTTGAGTGGTCTATTCCGGTGTTTAATAAAATGCTCAGTGGGATTAGGCTGGTGAAAAATGCTAGTTTTACGGTGCGCGTAATTGTAAGGCTTATGTTTGCTTCTGGTGATAGTAAAATTTTTAATAAGGGTAGAGTTAGTAGTAGTGCGGTTAGTAGGTTGGTTGAATATAAGATTAGATTCATGTACTTTTACTTGGAATTGCACCAAGATTGCTGATGCCTAAAACCAGTGGATAGCTATTGTCCTTTAAAAGTAAGAGACCCAGAAATTTTATTTCTGGTCGTTAGAATTAGCAGTTCTTGTAGTTCATACGTCTCTTGGTAAGTGAGAAATTTATAATTTCTATTGGCAGAATCACAGTCTGAGGTTTTTATTAAACTACACTTACTTTATATAGTTATAATTAGAGTTGGTTTGAGGATCAGAAGAAGTAGGGGGACTAGGTGTAGCAGTAGTAGCAGATGTTCTCGTGTGTGGGCGGGGTGGAGTGTTTTTATTTTTATGGGCTTACCGCGTTGAGTTGTAATGAATATGTATAGGGTATATGTTGCGGTTAGTAGCGTATTGATTGTCAGTGGTAGTACCGTTATAGGGGATCAGTGGTATAATGTTGTAATAATTGATAGTTCACCGATAAGATTAATTGATGGTGGTATAGCTATGTTTGTTAAGCTTGCTAGTAGTCATCATGTAGTTATTAGAGGTAGGATAAGTTGTAAGCCTGTTGCTAGTAAGAGGGTGCGTGTATTAGTTCGTTCGTATGTTGTGTTTGCGAGGCAGAAGGTTATGGATGATGTTAGTCCGTGAGCAATTATTAGTGTTAGTGCGCCAGTTAGGCCTCAGGCCGTTTTGGTTATTAAGGCGAGAATAACTAGGGCTATGTGACCTACAGAGGAGTAGGCGATGAGAGATTTGAGATCTGTCTGGCGTAAGCAGATAATGTTGGCTATAATTGAGCCTCAAAGAGCTAGAGCTAATAGTGGGAGTGAGAGGGTCGAGTGTTCAGGAATGATTGGTATAATACGAATTATGCCATAGCCGCCGAGTTTTAGAAGAATTGCTGCCAAGACTATTGACCCAGCAATTGGAGCCTCCACATGTGCTTTTGGTAGTCAGAGGTGTACGCCGTAAAGTGGAAGTTTGACTAAGAATGCTAGTATGCCTGCGGATCATAGTAGCTCGCTTGTACCTCAGGTAAATGTGGTTTGTGGAAGGATTTTTATGATAATTAGTGATATATGAGAATATTCTGTATAGAAGAAAACTAAAGCCATTAAAAGAGGTAGTGAGCTGATTAGTGTATAAAAAAGAAAGTAGGTTCCGGCTGCAAGGCGTTCTTGTTGGGAGCCTCAGCGTGTGATCAGTATTAGTGTGGGGATAATTGTTGTTTCAAACATGATATAGAATATAATAAATTCTGAGGCAGAGAAAGTTAGGAGTAATGAGCATTGTAAGATTGTAATGGTGATTAGGAATATACGTTGGTTGATTTTTGGTTCTTGGTGTATATGTTGTTGGCTTGCTAGGGCTATAAGGGGCAGTAATCAACAGGATAATACAAGTAGTGGTGTAGAGATTGTGTCTAAGTATGTGATTGGTGTCAGACATGTTATGTGGAGACTTAGTGGATGATGAAGTCATAGTAAGCTGAGTGTTGCGATTAGTATTGCTTGTATGGTAAAGTGTATAAAAATAAGTTTTTGAGGGATGAGTGCGGTAGAGGGAATTAGTATAATTGTAGGTAGGAGGATTTTTAGCATTGTAGGAGGTTTATTGTGTTTAGATGATCTGAGCTGTGTGTTCGGGTGGTGGCGACTAGAAGTGCGAGGCCTGTGCCGGCCTCGCACGCCGATAGAGTCAATAAGATAAGGGGGGTGGTAGCTATATTTGGCGAGATGGTGGTTAATGCAATGTTAGCCAGTAAAATATAGAGTACTAATATTATGCTTTCAATACATAATAATACGGAAATTAAATGGACCCGGTAGAAGGTTATGCCCGTTAGGTTGAGTAAAAAGGCTATTATAAGAATAAGAATGTACAAGGTCATTCGGGGATTCCGGATTAGAACCTGAATTTGCTAAGCCGAAATTAGCTGTCTTTTTTAGACTAATCCTCTATTCCGCTCATTCAAGCCCACCTTGTGCTCATTCATAGATGAGGCCAAGTGTTAGGAGAATAATAATTATTGTTGCGATCAGTATGCTATGTATAGGCTTTGTTGTTGTAAGGGCTCATGGAAGTGGTAGGAGTAAGGCAATTTCCAGGTCAAAAAGTAAAAATAGGATGGCAATTAGGAAGAAACGGAGGGAGAATGGGAGACGTGAAGATCCAAAAGGGTCGAAACCGCATTCGTAGGGGGAGAGTTTTTCGAAATCAGGTGTAATTTCTGGTAATCAGAAGCTTAAGATTATTAGTGCGATAGTAATAAGTAGTATGATGATTATTATAGTTATGATTGTCATTACTTTTCCTTGAGCTATTCAAGGCTAGATGAGTGGAAGTCATCTGTACTGGTTATACTAGAAAAGTATGAGCCTCATCAGTAGATTGAAATATAGAGGAAAAGTCATACTACATCGACGAAATGTCAGTATCATGCAGCGGCTTCGAAGCCGAAATGATGATTTGTTGTAAAGTGGTAATAAAGTTGTCGTAGTAGGCAGACTAGTAGGAAGGTAGAACCAATAATTACATGTAGGCCGTGGAAACCTGTGGCAACGAAAAATGTAGAGCCATAAACGCTGTCTGATAATGTAAATGGTGCTTCGTAGTATTCTATTGCCTGTAATGCAGTAAAATAGAGTCCTAATAGTACTGTAATAGTTAAGCCTTGAATGGCTTCCTGTCGTGCACCTGCTATAATAGCATGATGTGCTCATGTTACTGTGACACCTGATGCTAGTAGTACTGCAGTGTTTAGTAAAGGGACTTCGAATGGATTAAGGGGTATGATACCTGTTGGAGGTCAGGTACCTCCGAGTTCCGGGGTTGGGGCAAGACTTGAGTGGTAAAATGCTCAGAAAAAGCCGATAAAAAAGAAAACTTCTGAGGTAATAAAAAGCGCTATACCATATCGTAGGCCGCGCTGTACTTTTGTTGTGTGAAGGCCTTGATAGGTGCTCTCTCGTACGATATCGCGTCACCACTGCAGTATTGTTAGCAATATAATGATTAGGCCTGTTACAAGGATCGAAAGTTTATTAAAATGGAATCATATTGCGAGGCCAGAGGTTAATAGTAGGGCGGCGATGGCACCTGTTAGAGGTCATGGACTAGGGTCTACTATGTGGAATGGATGTGTTTGGTGTGTCATTAGGTATTTTCTTGTAGGTAAAGGCTTAGGAGTAGTACAAAGACGTATGCTTGGATCAGTGCAACGGCTAATTCTAGAAGAGTTAGTAGAATGAGCACTATTGTAATAAGAATAGCGATAGACGGTAATGTCGGTAATAATGCTAGGGTTGCAGTTGAAATAAGTTGAAGTAGTAAATGGCCAGCAGTTAAGTTTGCAGTTAATCGCACTCCTAGTGCTAGAGGACGAATTAGTAGGCTGATGGTTTCGATTAAGACTAATATTGGGATTAACGGTGTTGGTGTTCCTTCTGGAAGTATATGGCCTAGTGCGTTAGTTGGCTGGGTTCGGAAGCCAATTAGTACGGTTGTTAGTCACAGTGGAATTGCAAGTGCCATATTAATTGATAGTTGTGTTGTTGGGGTAAATGTGTATGGAAGTAGGCCCAGTAAATTTATTGAGGCAAGTAGGATTATTAGGCTAGTTAGAGGGTTGGCTCATTTGTGAGCTGGTAAGTTAAGTGGTAGTAGGAGTTGTTTTGTAAAGTTTTGGGTAATATATGTTATAATCGTATGTATGCGATTTTGTAACATTCGTGGTGTTTGTGGTAGTAGTAGTAGAGGGAAAAATATAGCAGGAATGATTAATGGTATGCCTATGAGTTGTGGAATTATAAATTGATCGAAGAAGCTTAAGGTCATGGTCAGGTTCAGTAGATTTTTGTTTTTATGATGGGTTGTGATGTTGGGTACATATGGAATGTGAAGTAGGATGTTTTGGTTATATAGAGGATAAGAGTTGTTCAGGTCAGCATAAGTAGTATAAGTCATGGGGCCGGGTTCAGTTGTGGCATTCACTAAGGAGACCAAGTCTCCTCTCCGGCTTAAAAGGCTGGTGCTTGAGTAAGCTTCTTAGTGAAGTTAGTATTGAAGTGGATCAGGTTTCAAAGTGTTTTAATGGTACTGATTCAATTACAATTGGTATAAAGCTATGGTTTGCGCCGCAGATTTCTGAGCATTGACCGTAGTAAATCCCAGGTAATATTGTTATAAATGTTGTTTGGTTTAAGCGGCCTGGGATTGCGTCCGTTTTTACACCGAGTGCGGGGATAGCTCATGAATGGAGTACATCTTCTGCAGAGATAAGTGCTCGAACAGGGGAGCCAATAGGAAGAACAATTCGGTTGTCTACTTCTAGTAGGCGGAGATATCCGGGCTTTAGATCTGATGTTGGTACTATGTATGAGTCAAATATAAGGTTTTTGTAGTCTGTATATTCGTAACTTCAATACCATTGATGGCCGATTGCTTTTAGTGTTAGATGTGGGTTTTCGATTTCATCTATTAGGTATAGAATTCGAAGTGATGGGAGGGCAATCATAATAAGTGTTAGGGCTGGTAGGATTGTTCAGACGGTTTCAATTATTTGTGCGTCTGTCGTAGTTGTGTGGGTTAGCTTTGTTGAGATTATTGTAGCAATTGTATAAAGTACAAGACTGCTAATCAAAACTGCTACTATTAGTGCGTGATCATGAAAGTGTAGGAGTTCTTCTATGATTGGAGATATTGCATTTTGAAAGCCAAGCTGTGAGGGGTGTGCCACTAAGGCTCACAGAGATTAGTCTGTAATTTGGCGCTGACAGTGCCAGGTAATTATTTTACTAGGGCCTATTAAAGAAGGTAGCATAGGGGTTGTGCAGTTAGCTTGAAACTAACTTATGGTGGTTCGAGTCCATCCCGTCTTGATAGATTATAAAAATGTTGGCTGTTCGTATGTGTGATATGGTGGAGGACAGCCATGGAGTCACTCTAAATTTGTAGCGGTTTGCTTTAGTGAGGCAATTTCGCGTTTAGCAGCAAAAGCCTCTCATACGATAAAGACTATAAGTATTATAGCTGTTGTTGAGATGAGTGAACCAATTGAAGAGACAGTATTTCAGACAGTATAGGCATCTGGGTAGTCTGAGTAGCGGCGTGGTATTCCTGCTAGGCCCAGGAAGTGTTGTGGAAAGAAGGTTATATTTACTCCAATAAATATTAGGTAAAATTGTATTTTCGTTCAGGTTGGATTCAGTGAATAACCAGAGAATAAAGGGAATCAGTGAATTAGGCCCCCTATAATAGCAAATACAGCGCCTATTGATAGTACATAGTGGAAGTGGGCTACTACGTAGTATGTGTCGTGCAATACAATATCTAGAGATGAGTTTGCTAAAATGATCCCGGTTAGGCCGCCAACCGTGAATAAGAAGATAAAGCCAAGTGCTCATAGTATAGGTGCGTCTCATTTGATTGCGCCGCCATGAAGTGTGGCGAGTCAGCTGAATACTTTGATCCCGGTTGGGATTGCGATAATTATTGTTGCAGACGTGAAGTATGCACGGGTATCAACGTCTATTCCTACGGTAAATATGTGATGTGCTCAGACGATAAAGCCAAGAAAACCAATGGATAGTATAGCTCATACCATACCTATATAGCCAAAAGGTTCTTTTTTCCCTGCATAATATGTGACAATATGGGAAATTATTCCGAAGCCGGGTAAGATTAGGATATAGACCTCTGGGTGGCCAAAAAATCAGAATAAGTGTTGGTAGAGAATTGGGTCTCCGCCTCCAGCGGGATCAAAGAATGAAGTGTTGAGATTGCGGTCTGTGAGTAATATTGTGATTCCAGCGGCAAGAACAGGGAGGGAGAGCAGTAAAAGTACAGCAGTAATTATAACAGACCAGACAAAGAGGGGTGTTTGATATTGTGTTATACGGGGGGGCTTCATGTTGATGCAGGTTGTAATAAAGTTGATTGCGCCAAGAATAGAGGATACCCCTGCTAAGTGGAGTGAAAAGATTGTTAAATCTACTGAGGCTCCTGCATGGGTGAGATTTCCAGCCAGTGGTGGGTATACGGTTCAGCCGGTGCCAGCTCCGGCCTCCACGCCAGCGGAGGCCAATAGTAATAGTAGGGATGGTGGTAGAAGTCAAAAACTTATATTGTTCATACGTGGAAAAGCTATGTCTGGTGCGCCGATTATAAGTGGAACTAGTCAGTTACCAAAGCCCCCAATTATAATGGGCATTACCATAAAGAAAATTATGACAAATGCGTGGGCTGTAACAACAACATTATAAATCTGGTCGTCGCCCAATAGTGCGCCCGGCTGACCGAGTTCGGCCCGGATTAGTAGGCTAAGTGCTGTACCGGCTATGCCAGCCCAGGCACCAAATAGTAAATATAGTGTCCCAATGTCTTTGTGGTTTGTTGAAAAGAATCAACGTGTAAGTATCACAGGTAGGATGGCTGAGGGTAAAGCAGGGGGCTGTAGTCCCCCGTACAGAGGTTTAAGTCCTTTTCCTGCCAGATAGCTCTGAACGAGCCAAAGTGCAAATTTGGCCAAACCGCCTTGCGGCGGTCTGAGCTTCTCCCGTTTTTTTTGCCGGGAGAAGCGGACGGAAGCCTGTTGGTTTAGGCGTTTAGCTGTTAACTAAAATAGTGTAGGATCGAGGCCTGCTCGTCCTGGAGGCCTTAGCTTAATTAAAGCATTTGAGTTGCATTCAGAGGATGTGCAGTAGACATGTGCAGGTCTTAGTCAGAAACTAAGAGTTTTATGGCTCTTTTTTGAAACTTTGAAGGTTTCCGGTTTAAGATATCCTAAGTTTCTAGGTAAGGAGCAATAATGGTGTAATAGGGAGAAGTATTATTGTGAGAGTTGTAGTAAGTGTTGTGGTTAGTGTTGGATGGTTTGGTTTTAGACGTCAGTTTAGTTTTGTTATGTTAGTGTTTGGTGCAATAATGAGTGAAGTTAGATAGCCAAGTCGGATGTAGAATGCGAGACTTAGTAGAGAGGCTAGTGCTATTAGAGTGGCTATGGCAGGGAGATGTCATGTTGTTAATTCAGTCAGAATGAGTCATTTTGGTGCGAAGCCGGATAGGGGAGGAAGTCCACCTAGTGAGATGAGAGTTAGTAGTGCAAGGATTATTATTGTTGGGTTGATGGAGGATATTATTGTTATATCTTTAAGTGATTTTGTATGGGAGGTTAAAATAATTGAAAATATGGTGGTTGTTATAATGATGTAGATAGTAAGTGTTAGCAGTATAAGATCTGTGTTTATTGTAATAATGCTTATTATTCAACCAAGATGGGCGATTGAGGAGAAGGCCAGTAGTTTTCGTAGTTGCGTTTGGTTAAGTCCGCCTCAACCGCCAATTAATGTAGATAGTAGCGCCAGGCTCAGAATGGTTGGTGTGTGTAGTGTATGGGCTGTTTGTAGTAGAAGGGCGGAGGGTGCCAGTTTTTGTCATGTAGCTATAATGAAGGCTATTTGTGTAGGTGTACCTTGTATTACCTCTGGTAGTCAGGCGTGCATTGGTGCGAGACCTAGTTTTATTATAAGTGCCAGTGTTAATATGGTAATGGCCGGTTGCGTGGTTAGTTGTGTAATGTCTCATTGCCCAGTGAGGTTAGCATTGAGGATGCTGGCAAATAATAATATGCTGGATGCTGCAGCTTGAATAAGGAAATACTTGGTGGTGGCTTCAATTGCACGGGGAGTATGAGATGTTGCTAGGAGGGGGAGGATGGCAAGTGTATTGAGTTCTAGCCCTATTCAGGCTAGAAGTCAGTGGTGGGTAGATGCGGCGATAATAGTACCTGCGGCAACTGAGGAGAGTATTATAGAAGATACAAGGGGGCTCATTAGTAAAGGAAGGGTGTATCCAACATTTTTGGGGTATGGGCCCAAGAGCTTACTTAGCTGACTTTACTAGAGAATAGTATAGTGGTAGTACATAGAGTTTTGAGCTCTATGGTGCGGGTTCGAGACCCGTTTTTCTAATTTTATTTGGTGAGGAAGTGAGGGGGTGGGGGCCCCTGTAGTTTACTCTATCAAAGTAACCCCTATTGGTCGGGCACACGTCCGTATTAGTATGTGGGAGGTAGGCCATTTATTGAGAGGGGAAGGGTTGTTTGTCATAGGCATAGGGCAAGTGTTAGTGGAAGAAATTGTTTTCAAAGCAGGTGTATTAATTGGTCATATCGGAAACGTGGATAGGAAGCGCGGATTCATAGGAATCCAATAGTTAGAAGAGTTGTTTTTGTGATGATATTAAGGTTTGTTAGTTGTGGGGGTAGATCAATACTTGGGCAGAGGAATAGGATTGTAGAGAGTGTATTTATTATTATAATATTAGCGTATTCTGCTAGGAAAAACAATGCGAATGGTCCGCCAGCATATTCGACGTTAAAGCCGGAAACAAGTTCAGATTCGCCTTCTGTTAGGTCAAATGGTGCGCGATTTGTTTCAGCTAGTGTGGAAATATATCATATTATTGCTATAGGTCATGTTGCGAAGATTATTGGGGTGGTGGTTTGTGTTATTATTAATGTTGTGAGTGTAAAGTTTCCTGCGATAAGGACGATTGATAGGACAATTAGGCCTAGTGTGACTTCGTATGAAATTGTTTGCGCTACAGCACGTAACGCTCCTAGAAGAGCATATTTTGAGTTTGAAGCTCAGCCTGATCAGAGAATAGAGTAAACTATTATGCTTGAAAGAGCTAGTATAAATAATAGGCCTATATTTATGTTTGTGAGTGCATATGGTATAGGTAAAGGAATTCATATTATTATTGCCAGTCCTAGGGCTAAGGCAGGTATGGCTAGGAATAGTATTGGGGATGCTTTGATTGGTCGTAATGGTTCTTTAGTGAATAATTTGATGCCGTCTGCCACTGGTTGTAATAGTCCAAATGGTCCGACTAGATTTGGGCCTTTACGTAATTGTATTTGACCTAAAACTTTTCGTTCTAGGAGGGTTAGGAATGCCACGGCAATTAAAATTGGGATAATATATAATAGAGCGTTGGATGTGGTGGCAAGAAGTGTCATGTATTAAGGAGGGGATTTGCACCCCTATTTAAAGGGCTTAGGCCTTTCGCATAATTTCTTGGCTCTGCCACCTTAATAATATTAGTCTAATACTATTTGTTCGTATGGCAGCTTTAGTAGTAGTCAGCTGTCGTTATGGGGCGTAACTGTATTAGTGGCCCCTGCTTTCTGGTCCTTTCGTACTGAGGAAGCAACGGTTACAGATAGAAACCGACCTGGATTGCTCCGGTCTGAACTCAGATCACGTAGGATTTTAATCGTTGAACAAACGAACCCTTAATAGCGGCTGCACTATTTGGATATCCTGATCCAACATCGAGGTCGTAAACCTTCTTGTCGATAGGGACTCTAAAAGAAGATTGCGCTGTTATCCCTGGGGTAACTTGGTTCATTAATCAAGTTTATTGGGTCAATTGGATTATTTTTGGCGTGTCGGCCTCGGGTAAGTATGTTTGGAGGTTTTGTTTGTCTCCAAAGTCGCCCCAACTAAAGCACGAGTCGTCAGTGGGTGTGACGGTTGGCTAAAGCTCCACAGGGTCTTCTCGTCTTGTATGTTTATTCCAGCTTTTGAACTGGGAGATCAGTTTCATAGATTTGTTATGAGAGACAAGTCAATTCTCATGGTGCCATTCATACTAGTCCTTATTTATAGAACAAATGATTACGCTACCTTTGCACGGTTAGGATACCGCGGCCGTTAAACGAAGTCACTGGGCAGGCGAGACCTTTAATATTGGGATGGGCTAAAGGCTATGTTTTTGGTAAACAGTTGGGATTGAAGGTTGTCGAGTTCCTTTCATAACATGTTATCTGTCTTTTATGCACTCCGGTGTTGGGTTAATAGTTTGTTGAATAGTTATGCTTGGTGTATAGTTATTTGGCCGTTTTTGGTCTAATAATTTTGGTTACAGGTGTGCAGAAGAGGCGTGTGGGCCGATTTTACTAGTCTTAGCATAATTTCTTCCATAATCATATGGATTAGCTCAGTTTACTTTCCGGAAATAGAGTCTATGGTTTGGATTTAGTAAGTTATCGCTTTGACGCGGTGATTTTATGATAGCGGCTTTAAGGCTTACATGGGGATTTTATGGGTCTTTTTCTCGGCTAAGGTTGTATCCAGGCCCACTCGAGCTGAACCCCGAGTGGGTAATTCTTGGGCATTGGTAGGACTATGTAGTGTCAGGATAGGCCCAAGGGCGAACTAATATTCGGTTATTGAGCAACCAGCTATCTAATCGCTCGATAGGCGTTTCACCTCTATTTTAAAGTCACCCCACTCTTTTGCTACAGAGACGGGTTAGCACATAATGCAGCTTTAAAATAGCTCGCGATTTTTCGGGGGAGCAAATTAAAAATCATTTTACGTGCCTTGGACTTGCTAGGCCATGAGGCAAGAGGTACGTGGGTATATCACTGCTTTGTTATGCTTTAATTGTCATTTTTCTTTCATTAATCCCTTGCGGTACGATTTGCTATCGCGCCAATGGTAAGGTTTAATCTCCTTTACTTCTTGTATAAAATGTTTTGTTTAATATTGTATTAGTAAATTTGTGTTTGTGGTTGGGCGAATTGGTGGCAGCAAAAAGGTTCTGTTTGAGGGAACATCTTTCAGGTGTAAGCTGAATGCTTTATAAGCTACTTTTTGGTTCCAAGCACACTTTCCAGTACGCTTACCATGTTACGACTTATCTCTTCTTTTAATTTTTGATGTATTATTTAAGTTTTATATTTTGTCGAAGAGGGTGACGGGCGGTGTGTGCGCGTCCCAGGATGTAATTAAAGTAAAGATTCTTATTTAATTTACTACTAAATCCTCCTTCTAACAGGTTTTCAGTTTGTTGTTCGTATTTTCATTATATGAAAATGTAGCCCATTTCTGCCGTCCTATTAGCTACACCTCGACCTGTCGTATTAGTGGAAGGCTGACTATTTTGCCTACTTGTTGACTTTCACAAGGTAGACTGACGACGGCGGTATATAGGCTGAACTTTGCAAGGGACGGTTGGGTTAAACGTGTAGTATCGGATTATAGAACAGGCTCCTCTAGGTTTATGGGACACCGCCAAGTCTTTTGAGTTTTAAGCTTTTCGCTCGTAGTTCTCTGGCGGATAGTTTGTAGGTGTACTATCTTATTTACGGCCTAGCATAGTAGGGTATCTAATCCTAGTTTGTTTCTAGGCTTTCGTGGCGTCAATGAAGTATTGGGAAATTATATGTTCCGACTGATTTGTGCATTTTACTACCATAGCAGTGTTTTTATCCCATGTGTTACATCTAGTCACTATTTACGCCGTTGGATTATCATTTTTAGCCTTTCGTATAACCGCGGCGGCTGGCACGAAATTAACCGGCTTTGTTTATTATTGTTGAGTCAAACTTTCGTTCATAGCTCAATGTTTATTACTGCTGCATGCCCGTGGGGGGGTGGCAAGGCAAGACGTTATGGGCTGCGTATAGTGCGTGCCTGATGTCTGCTCCGTATATCGCTTTAGGATAAAATTGGGCATTTACACAGGTTTGTAGAGGCTTGCATGTATAAGCATAATAACAAGTGATAATAGGCCCAGGACCAAGGCATTGTGCTATTGGGAAGTGAGAGACCATCTTGACAGCTTCAATGTCAGGCTTTGTATTAAGCTACAATAAC